GACGAGCTAGGACAAGAGTCGAGGCTGTCAATGCAATTTCATAACTAGTTGGTGCGTTCAAATAATCAAAAGAGGTTCTGTTTCTAAACCCTATTTTGATTGGATTCACTCGACATAATCCAATCAAGCAGAATCCAATTTAGATACAACGCAATTCAAAAATGAAATAAATAAAAAATCTATAAAAATAAGGGTGGGACAAAAAACTTATTAGATACCGTTGACTCCGGTATCTAATAAGTTCTACCTACTATTGGATTTGAACCAATGACTCCCGCCGTATGAAAGCGATACTCTAACCACTGAGTTAAGTAGGTCACTTATTATCCTAAAGAGAACCAAATGGAACCCATCCTATCGATGGATTATAAATATCATATTCCTTATAAGCAACAATAATCGAACCAATACCACTCAAAAATTTCGGATGTTGGATCATAGAATATTGATCTTGACAACAAATTATATACATGATAAAATATGCATCACAAGCACTAAGGGCTATAGCTCAGTTGGTAGAGCACCTCGTTTACACGCGCGCCAATGTTTTTCAGGGGAATCCACCATACAATCCAAAAAATGGATCTTATTGAGAAATCGATGTCTTACTCCATAATAACTTTAAGAGAAAAGAGAACAATAGCCTGACGAGAGATTCGGTCCTATTTGAGTGCCCTTTGTAGGTACCAAACAGGCTCCGCCTTGAGATATTGATAAGGTGAATAGCAGTATATTCAATGCTAGGCATAATGAGTATAAGGCCCTCAAAAAATCTCTTTTCGTCCTATGAACTTGAAGGTGTATGAAGTTTCATATTGGATTTTTTAAGCCGAACGATAGAGACTTCATTTAACTTAAAATTCTAGGCCAAAGGCAGACCTACGTCAAAATAACTTCACCTTTGAAACACTTTGGTAGTGCTCTGAATTAGAATCCCAAATAATGAATCAGAGCACATGGAGCCATCTCCTTATCTTATTTTTCTGTCAAGAAAAAATATGGCAGATTGGCTGATATTTCTATCAGTTAATGAAAGAGCCCAATGCAAAAAAAAATGCATGTTGGGTCTTTGAAACAGTTCAGATCATTTTGATAATAATAAGTTTGATCTGTTTTACCGAGAAGGTCTACGGTTCGAGTCCGTATAGCCCTAGAGCCCTATAAAAAAAATGAATAAAATTCCAAATTTTCATTTGAAATAAAAAATTGTATAATTTTGATTTCTTCATTCTTGTTTGTTGCTTATAACTGACCGGTTGGTTCATCGAAACAAAATTTGTCCTAGAAACTCACTCACGGGAATCATTTAAAGCAGAACAGAAAACCGAAAAAACATATCATATTTCAAGGAATCGAATCGATCTTTTTCCAAACAAACCAACCCTTCGTCATTAATTGTCGAAGGGAAATTCCATATGCATTTTTCTGCCCACAATCAAGGGGTTAAGCTAGCGATACTCCTTTTCTTTGGTATACCTTACCAAGACCCGGCGAAGCACACCAAAACAAGGGGGGGTGGTCTTCTTTTTCTGTATTCAATCAAGAGAAAACCCCACCCCATCCAGATCTGATAAACGGAATATACCAACACTAAGATATTCGAAATCCCCAGATACCTACCCATTCTCTTACATTTGAATACTTGTTCTATTCTAAATTACTAAGAAAAAACTTTCGACTCTATTCCTAAAAAATCCAAATTCCGAACTCGCATTTTTATAAAGAAAATTCAAATAATCAAAAGAATATCAAAAGAATAATAAATTCAAAAATTTTAAACACAAAATAAGAATTCTATTTGCTTTCTTTAGGCTTTAGGAAGAATCCTAGGCAAAAACAAGAAAATTTGTCTAAGTATAACATCTAGAGTTATACTAACTAAAGCAATTAAAGAAAATTGAACTAAAAAAATTAAGTAGACTGGAAATAGGATCCCGATCAAGTCAGTCGATAAATCTTGAAATGAGATATGCCCTGCAATAATCAAAGGAAACTAGATGGTTTGGTCAAAATAAATTGTTGTTTTGACTAACTAGTTATCAATGACTTTAGAACTTCAATTCGAATCAACCAATCCGATATATTTTCCACGTTCATAGGAGTGCGTCTATGTTTTTGCTTTACGAATATGATATTTTTTGGGCATTTCTAATAATATCAAGTTTTATTCCTATTTTGGCATTTTTAATTTCTGGGATTTTAGCCCCGATTAGGAAAGGGCCGGAGAAACTTTCTAGTTATGAATCGGGTATAGAACCAATGGGCAACGCTTGGTTACAATTTAGAATTCGTTATTATATGTTTGCTCTAGTTTTTGTTGTTTTTGATGTTGAAACGGTTTTTCTTTATCCATGGGCAATGAGTTTTGATGTATTGGGCGTATCTGTATTTATAGAAGCTTTAATTTTCGTGCTTATCTTAATTGTTGGTTTAGTTTATGCATGGCGGAAGGGAGCATTGGAATGGTCTTAGCTCCTGACTATTCAGACAATAAAAAGAA